GGTGACGAAAGGTATAACTTGTACAAATTTTTCCATTTTCCAATTCGATCCGAGCCATTCGTTCGTAGAGCTATTTACTCGATCGCAGACATTTCTACAACACCTCTAACAGAGGAACAAATAGTGAATTTTGAAAGAACTTATTGTCAGCCTCTTTCAGATATGAATCTATCTGATTCAGAAGGGAAGAACTTGCATGAGTATCTCAGTTTCAATTCAAACATGGATTTGATTCACACTCCATGTTCTGAGAAGGATTTCCCATCTGGAAAGAGGAAAAAAAAACGGAGTCTTTCTCTAAAGAAATGCGTTGAGAAAGGGCAGATGTATAGAACCTTTCAACGAGATGGTGCTCTTTTCAATCTCTCAAAATGGAATCTCTTCCAAACATATATGCCATGGTTCCTTACTTCGACAGGGTGGAAATATCTAAATTTCACCACCCTTTTAGAGATTTTTTCAGAACCATTGCCGATACTAAGGATACTAAGTAGCAGGCACAAATTTGTATCCTTTTTGAGAGATATTATGCATGTATCAGATATATCACGGCCAATTCCTCAGAAGATTCTTCCACAATGGACTCTGACTCTGAAAAGTAAGATTTCGAGTCTGATAAGTGAGATTTCGAGTAAGTGTTTACAGAATCTCCTTCTGTCCGAAGAAACGATTCATCGAAATAATGAGTCACCCGTTCCATTGATATGGACACATCTGAGATTAACAAATGCTCGGGAGTTCCTCTATTCAATCCTTTTCCTTCTTCTTGTTGCTGGATATCTCGTTCGCATACATCTTCTCTTTGTTTCCCGAGCCTCTAGTGAGTTACAGACAGAGTTAGAAAAGATCAAATCTTTGATGATTCCATCATACATGATTGAGTTGCGAAAACTTTTGGATAGGTATCCTACATCTGAATCTGAACTGAATTCTTTCTGGTTAAAGAATCTCTTTCTAGTTGCTCTGGAACAATTAGGAGATTTTCTGGAAGAAATACGGGTTTCTGCTTCTGGTGGCAACATGCTATTGGTTGGTGGTTCCGCTTATGGGGTCAAATCAATACGTTCTAAGAAGAAATATTTGAATATCAATCTCATCGATCTCAGAAGTATCATACAAAATCCCATCAATCGAATCGCTTTTTCGAGAAATACGAGACATCTAAGTCGTACAAGTAAAGAGATCTATTCATTGATAAGAAAAAGAAAAGGGGTGAACGGTGATTGGATTGATGAGAAAATAGAATCCTGGGTCGCGAACAGTGATTTGGTTGATGATGAAGAAAGAGAATTCTTGGTTCAGTTCTCCACCTTAACGACAGAAAAAGAAAAAAGGATTGATCAAATTCTATTGAGTCTGACTCATAGTGATCATTTATCAAAGAATGACTCTGGTTATCAAATGATTGAACAACCGGGATCAATTTACTTACGATACTTAGTTGACATTCATAAAAAATATCTAATGAATTATGAGTTCAATAGATCCTGTTTAGCAGAAAGACGGATATTCCTTGCTCATTATCAGACAATCACTTATTCACAAACCCCGTGTGGGACTAATAGTTTTCATTTCCCATCTCATGGAAAACCCTTCTCGCTCCGTTTAGCCCTATCCCCTTCTAGGGGTATTTTAGTGATAGGTTCTATAGGAACTGGACGATCCTATTTGGTCAAATACCTAGCGACAAACTCCCATGTTCCTTTCATTACGATATTTCCGAACAACTTTCCTTATTCGTATTACAAGCCTGAAGGTTTTTTTATTGATGATAGTGATAGTGATAGTGACGATAGTGATTATCGTGACGATATCGATATTGATGATAGTGACGATATTGATGATGACCTTGATCTTGATACGGAGCTGCTAGATATGACGAATGTGCTAACTATGGATATGCCGCCGAGTATATACGGATTTTATATCGATATCACCTTTCGATTCGCATTAGCAAGAGAAATGTCTCCTTGCATAATATGGATTCCAAACATTCATGATCTGTATGTGAATTACAGATCCTTCGGTCTATTACAGAACTATCTCTCCAGAGATTGTGAAAGATATTCCACTAGAAATATTCTTGTTATTGGTTCGACTCATATTCCCCAAAAAGTGGATCCCGCTCTAATAGCTCCGAATAAATTAAATACATGCATTAAGATACGAAGGCTTCTTATTCAACAACAACGAAAGCACTTTTTCATTCTTTCATATACTAAAGGGTTTCACTTGGAAAAGAAAATGTTCCATACTAACGGATTCGGGTCCATAACCATGGGTTCCAATGCACGAGATCTTGCAGCACTTATCAATGAGGCCCTATCCATTAGTATTACACAGAAGAAATCAATTATAGAAACTAATACAATTAGATCAGCTCTTCATAGACAAACTTGGGATTTGCGATCCCAGGTAATATCGGTTCAGGATCATGGGATCCTTTTCTATCAGATAGGAAGGGCTGTTGCACAAAATGTACTTCTAAGTAATTGCCCCG